GACTGAAAATTCACAATGCTAATTGTCTCATTTTTCTATTGAAAAATCAAAGGTGGATTTTCAGATATGAGATAATCAATTGAGGGCGTGGATCAAATACAAAAGTGCAAGAGGGGTGTTTGCTTTAGGAAAAGTATTAAGGAAAAGGGAAGTCAAAATACAAGTACAATAAAAATGCATTAATCCGGAAAAATTTTCTCATCTATTTTGTATCATTTTGGCGACATGGCCGAGCGGTAAGGCGGGGGACTGCAAATCCTTTTTCCCCAGTTCAAATCTGGGTGTCGCCTGATCAACAAACAAAAAACTTCGAAATTTCTTCTTCTCTTCTGTTCTGCTGATATAACCCGCAGAATGATTACCCGCGAGAAGAAGAGGAAACAGACTGTTGATACTTTGTTTGATTCGAATAGTCAAATCAACCGGCAGAGGGGCTATCAAGACTTCACGACTCCCTTCTATCACTAAGGGAATGTCTAAAGAATCGATCTTGTCCATATTGGATCGATAATTGACTTTTATCGAAAAGAGGGCATTTTTTTGTTATTTTATTCGTATTCCGGCATGTTCCCACTTCCTTGGGATGTACTTATATCTTACTTGTGTTTAATCTGAAATCCGAATCCATCGGGGGTTGATTTCTCAATAGTGTTCAAACAGAATCCCTTTTTGTTTTGACTCTGCACCGTTGATTCCATTATTATTAGTGAGAAATAATGGAAAAATTCCTTCGTATTTATAGAGATAGGGGACATAATTCACATGGATATAGTAAGTCTCGCTTGGGCTGCTTTAATGGTAGTCTTTACATTTTCCCTTTCACTCGTAGTGTGGGGAAGAAGTGGGCTCTAAAAGTATTACTAATTGAGTTGAGGAATAAAAGCGTAGCTTTTGTTTTATAGATCATTCTCAAACTCGTTTTGAACTATTCAAAATAAAAAAATGTCTGAATTTATCCCATTGAACTCCAACTGAAGAATCTATGAGATGAAGCATACTCTTTGAATCAAAGAGATATTTCAGCGATTCCCCTCTTTGTCTATCGAAAAGAAAGGGATTCGGATGATTGGAAGGAATAGATGTAGCAAATCGGGGTCTTTTGTGAATTTCAAACAAATATATGGAATTCATATATATACACATATATAAAGACAATTGTAGATTGATCTACAGAAACTTAATTTATTCTAAATTCCAAACTTTATAGGCTAAGAAATAGATATACACTAAGAGGTAGATAGTATGGTAGAAAGAAAGATTCATCTATTTCTTTTTTACCATACTATCAAATACAATATTGACGATTAAAGTCCGCTCATTTCATTTAAGTTAAGACACGAAATCGAATTTTCAAATTCAAATTCCATAGCATTAATCATTTTGACTAACGGTTTTTACGTAAATGATAAGTAGAAAGGCGGTAGGAACTAGAATGAATAGTGCAGTAGCAATAAATGCAAGAATATTTACTTCCATAATCTCATCGGTTTTTTTACTTCACAATAACTCGGGATTTAATCCCTTAGAGATGATAAACCTTATCGTCTGTAAATTCAATGAATGAATTACTTCTTAATGGTCCTGAATCAGATCAATAATATCACGAATAACAATATCTAATCTACCAAATAAATTTGTCGTCGAGACTTGAATAGTATAATATTATAACATAGGAAGTTATTTTCTCCATACCGAATCCAAATTCCATTTGGATTCCTGACCCAATCCATCCAAAATTCCTTCCAAAATTCCTTTATTTATCATCCGTTTGTTTTTTTCTATAACTTACCTTACACCTTCCTTGTACAATGAATCATCTGATGAAGTATTATCAGATTGTCCTTTCACTTCGATTAGTCACCTAGTTACAAACTTAAAAAGAAAAGCGAAAAAAAAAAAAAGACTTAAGTTCGAAACTCCCCTTTTTCTTTGGGAATGAAATTAGGTCCCCCGACACCCTTTCATAGTTCATAGAAAGCATAGTTCATAGAAAGAAAAAAGTGAATTGATGCATTTTTGGATATTGGATCCATCGGGACTGGCGGGGCTCGAACCCGCAGCTTCCGCCTTGACAGGGCGGTGCTCTAACCAATTGAACTACAATCCCAGCGAAATAAGGGATCTAGCATAAAATGGAATTCTCTTTTATCTTCGTATGGGGTATTTATCAAATGGGTTATACCATCGCTTGGTAGATTGGCGAATTTTTGGGCCGAGCTGGATTTGAACCAGCGTAGACATATTGCCAACGAATTTACAGTCCGTCCCCATTAACCGCTCGGGCATCGACCCAGGAAGAATCCAATTTCGACTTATTGGTAATCCATGATCAACTTCCTTTCGTAGTACCCTACCCCCAGGGGAATTCGAATCCCCGCTGCCTCCTTGAAAGAGAGATGTCCTAAACCACTAGACGATGGGGGCCCACTTTCCCAACCGCCCTCATACTAGCATCATAGTATGTTCATTTTTCGAAATTGTCAATATAATGGAATGATTA